TGGAATAATTGGAACTATTATATCAAGCTTTTTGATAATAATTTTGATTAGAAATCCCTTTTGCAGCATTTGACCCCGTACCACTGAATGCTTTAGCCCCCCTTTTAAAAAATAGCCCAAAAAGTGAAATGAATATTCGGATAATTGGTTTATATGGATTGTTCCCGGTTGAGACCAAACATCAAAATAACATTGCCATAAATGGATAAAATAGTATTTCCATTTATTCATTAAAATAGGCAAATTCTTGGAAGCCAGAATGGATTTTCCTTGATATCTAACATAATGGATGAAAGGATCCTTAAAGAATGTTAAGGTAGAAAAAAAATCCTTAACAAAGACTTCTACAAGATGTCCTTTTTTTGCATAGAAAAAGATTCGCTCAAAAAAAAATCTAAAAGATTTTAATCGTAAATGAGAAGATTGGGTACGTAGAAAAAAAAAGATAGATTCATATTCACATACATAAAAATTATATAGGAAGAAGAAAAATCTTGTATTATTTTTTGAAAAAGTATAAATCGATTTTTTTGGAATAATAATACTATTCCAATTACAATAATCATAAAGAAACAATCTTAATAAATGAAAGAAAGGGGCGTCTTTCACCCAGTATCGAAGGATTTGGACTAAGATTTCCAGATGGATAGGATAAGGGACTTGTATATCTGATATATAATTTAAATATGTAACTTTATCCTCGAAAAAGGGAAAAATAGAATGAATTGATCGCAGATTTTTATAAGATTTGATTATTTCTGCCTCCTCTAAGGACGAGCTTAATTGTAATGAAAATAGAATTTCCACGACGATGGCAAAACCACCTGATATTATTTGAGAATCAAAATTCTTATTATACCTCAAAAATCGATTTTTGTTAGAATCATTAGCCGAAATAATCAAATGATTCTGTCGATACATCCGAGTAATTAAACGTTTTACAATTAATAAACTATATTTATTATCATAACCTATATTTTCTACAAAAATCGATCTATTTAAATCATGACTATAAGCGAGTCCATAAACATATTCGTGAAAAACAAGTGGGTATAGGAAATCCTGTTGACGAGATCTATCTAGTTCCAAATATAACTGATATTCCTCCATTTAAAAAATTCTATTTGATCAAAGGATCGGAGATTCGTTGGATTCTCAATTCTCAAATGATACATAGTGCGATACGGTCAAAACAGGATATTCTATTATAAATTGGAATTCGAATAAAAAACCGAATATGAATAGATACCCAGAAAACAAATAAAAGCTATCAATGGACTCTCTCAACTCGCTTTTCCATCTAAATGTTCTAGGATAACAAGCTAGTTAGAAATCCTTTATTTTTTTTTCAGCCCAATCGCTCTTTTGATTTTGGAAAAAAAAAAAAGATCTTTCTCAATATACTCTTTCTTCTACACATTTATTGCTACTCCATAACAGAATGGAGAATAGCTAATAGTTAGGACTCATAACAAAAATCCATAATCCATTCACGGGAAAAGCTTTTCCCCAGAAAGCACTAATTTCTTTTTAACGTACAATTAGATGGGGTAATCATTCCAATTTTTAATGAAAGCTCGTTGCTTTTTGTTTATCTATCATTGGAGCCGCTAAGCTCTATCCCTTTATTAATCCAACCTAACTGAATTTTTTTTTGTTCCGAGTGAATAATTCAAACAAAAATTTGGACCGGATCCAATAAGATAAGAATGAAAAATTTTTAAAATTCACCATTTATACGACATGCTGTTTTTTCCATTTATTCCTTTCTGGATCAGTCGTGGTCTTACAAACTCTACTGATGGTATGGATGAACCAATTTCTTCATAAAATGTGTAAAAAATGGAGTCGCGCTTAAAAGCCGAGTACTCTACCGTTGAGTTAGCAACCCTCTAACTAAAATTCATAAAATAAATAAACAAAAAAGGGGAATTGTCTAATATTGTCTAATAAATAAAAGAATAGTATAGAAAATAGTATATTAAAATGAAAAATGTCGAAGGCGAATCGATTCGGAACATACAAATGAAGAGATCAAATGAAAAAAAAAAAAAATTGTCTTATTTTCTATTTTATTTACCTTTGAATCAAAAAAGAACTTCTTGTTTATAGCAAACAAAATTCAACAAACCTATGAAACGTGAATAAATGGGTCAATTTATTCACGATCGGATTATATTTGTTTAATACACTGTTGTCAATATTAAAGTTGACTGACAAAAAAATACAATTAGATCCAAAAGTTTGATTATAAATACAAAAAAGGGGAATTGTCTAATATTGTCTAATAAATAAAAGAATAGTATAGAAAATAGTATATTAAAATGAAAAATGTCGAAGGCGAATCGATTCGGAACATACAAATGAAGAGATCAAATGAAAAAAAAAAAAAATTGTCTTATTTTCTATTTTATTTACCTTTGAATCAAAAAAGAACTTCTTGTTTATAGCAAACAAAATTCAACAAACCTATGAAACGTGAATAAATGGGTCAATTTAT